AGATCCCTTATCTCACTCCGATAGTATCATAGATCGTGATCAATGCAGAGGAAATGAATGCATTTCTACACTATAAATAAACTATAAATAAAGAAGTGGAATAGACAGAACATTGGATCATGCCATATCACTTATTTTATTCTAGTCCACGGGATCTTACGGAGCCTGTTCATGCATGACATAATTCAAGTATGATCATAGAAAAGATTCTCCTCAAGTGAACCGGCCTATCCTCTGCTACATGGGGGGCTTATATGGTGGTTGGATCCGGAGACACATTTGGTTGTGAATTCCAACGTGGCAGATAAATAGATCTGCACGGCCCAATCAATAGTTCAAGTCACACACTCCCATAATCCATCCTCTCTTCGGAAAATTCACTTCAACTATTCGTATCAAATAAGGAATACGATACTTCGCTTCGGAGTTGAAGAGACGTATCCAAATAACATGTCTTATTTTTTTTTTTCAATAACCCATATTTCTAGCAATGAAATACTATTTGTTTCTCATTCCTTCCCAATATAATATATGATCAATTACAAATATCGATGATCTATAAAGGACCCGAAATACCTTGTTTACGTATCATTGAAAAGTGCATTAACATAAATACGGCAGTAAGAAGAGGCAATACAAACGTATGTAAACTATAAAAACGAGTCAAAGTTGATTGTCCCACACTAGCACTTCCACGTAATAACTCTACTAAAGGCGACCCTATTACAGGAATAGCTTCAGGTACGCCTGTCACGATTTTTACTGCCCAATAACCAATTTGGTCCCGAGGTAAGGAATAACCTGTTACACCAAAAGATGCAGTCAATACAGCCAAAACCACACCAGTAACCCAAGTTAATTCGCGGGGTTTTTTAAATCCACCAGTAAGGTATACACGAAATACGTGCAGGATCATCATTAGAACCATCATACTTGCTGACCATCGATGAACTGATCGAATTAACCAACCAAAGTTGGCCTCAGTCATTATGTATTGAACAGAGGAAAAAGCCTCTGTAACAGTTGGACGATAGTAAAAAGTCATAGCAAAACCTGTAGCTACCTGTACTAAAAAACAAGTAAGTGTTATTCCCCCTAAACAATAAAATATGTTGACATGAGGAGGAACATATTTACTAGTTATATCATCTGCAATCGCTTGAATCTCGAGACGTTCCTCAAACCAATCATAGACTTTATTGAGATAGGGAGACTCCCCCTCCGAGAACCGTATATGAGAATTTCATCTCGTACAGCTCAAGCTGAAACACACAAATACTGATTTCAACAGATATGCAATAAAAAGTTCAGAACTTCTTAGCTACTTGATTCGATTTGCCCCGAAAATACGAAGTAAGAAAAATCTGAAATCTCCTCTTTGTATGATAATGCCAAAAATATCAAGTTGGCTCATCTATATTTTTTATGTTAATTGTTACAGGCCTCTTGAATTTTCTCTTTCCTATTTTTTATTTGTTATTTGATTTCTTATTTTTTGTGTAATGCGGATTTACTCTTGTTATTTATAGGAATTCGCTTGTTCAGACCCTATGAATCAATTGAAACTTCAGATTCATACTAGAACCACGATGATTTAATAAAGCAAAGCCTCAAGCTCAACTTAAACTCAAAGGTTCTATGAGTAAGAACTCTTTGATGATCATTTATTCAACGAATGGACTGACTCAACAAAAGCTAGATAAAGAGTTGTCTTTCGATCAAAATCAGTCTGAAGTAAGAAAAATCGTTTGATTTAGAAAATATTTATTTGAAAATTTTTGAGTTCGGTTGCGAGGTCTGATGGGTATGAATCATAGTTTCATTATTTATTTTCTTGATCTATTCTATATATTCATATTCCGTGCTCCAGATACTAGAATAAATATCCGACGAGATAGAATCATCTTGATAAAGATAACAGGCCCATTCTCTGTATGATCAATAGGATCAATTATAACAAGTCACACACTCATATTCCGGAAATACCGAAACAAAAAAATTCCACGGTCGAACTACCAGAACAGTCTAGAAATCTGAATCGTCAATAAAATAAAGTAAATTTTTGATTGAAACCTAGGACTTCATAATTCTTATAAACCTAACTCATTGAGAAATTCCATCCAGTAAAACAGAAGAATTATAAATTTCCAAGATAATAGATAGAAATACCGCAAATAGAGCCATTGCAACCCCCATTAATGGTGTAGTCCCCCAGCCCGGAGCTACTTTACCATATTCTGAATTCAATGGTTTCAATAAATCCCCTACAGTAGTTCGTCTTGGCCCAGATCTAGAACTACCCTCAACGCTTTGTGTAGCCATAAATCCTATTTTATTTAATCATTGGTTGAGATCTGTTGACTTTGTATACCATTCCGTTGTAGTTGTAAATAAACGATCTTATCGTAGATCCATTGTGATCTTGAAATTATCTAAAAATGGAAACAGCAACTCTAGTCGCCATCTCCATATCTGGTTTACTTGTAAGCTTTACTGGGTACGCCCTATATACTGCCTTTGGGCAACCCTCTCAACAACTAAGAGATCCATTCGAGGAACACGGGGACTAGTTGAAGTAATGAGTCTCCCATATGGGGGGCTCATTACTTCAATTGAGATAATGAAAAATTATTTCACTTTTTTAGTTGGAACCTTTGGTGGTTCTCGAAAAAAGATAGCGAAAAAAATTATCCCTAAAGTCGAGACTAAAAGGAATGTATAAACCAATGCTTCCATAGATTCAATCGTGGTTTACAATTATAGCTTCCACACCTATTCATTTGGGATCATTTACCATATAAAGAAAAGAGTCAAAGAAAAGATGATGATTCAAGTCAAGATTTCTTTTCTTCGATACCCTATGACAAATCAAAAATAGAGGTCAAAGATACCAGAACAATGTTGTATCAGACTGCTCTCCTTGTAGTTGGATCCCCAACTTTTTGGAATGCTCCAAATTCCACTTGAACATCCAAATCTGGATCAATACCAGCAAAAACATCTCTGAACAAAGTTCTAGCACCATGCCAAATGTGCCCGAAAAAGAAGAGCAAAGCAAAGGTCGCATGTCCAAAAGTGAACCAACCCCTTGGACTGCTACGAAAAACACCATCAGATTTCAAAGTAGCCCGATCTAATTCAAAAATTTCACCTAATTGGGCACGTCTAGCATATTTTTTCACAGTAGCAGGATCACTATAGCTGACTCCATTGAGTTCACCACCATAGAACTCAACAGTTACACCTACTTGCTCAACACTATACTTTGACTCGGCTCTTCTAAAAGGAACATCTGCTCTTACAATTCCGTCTCCATCTACCAAAACTACCGGAAATGTTTCAAAAAAAGTAGGCATACGACGTACAAAAAGCTCGCGCCCCTCTTTATCCCTAAAGACGGGGTGTCCTAACCAACCAACAGCTATTCCATCGCCGTTGTCCATTGAGCCTGCTCTGAATAATCCTCCTTTTGCTGGGTTATTACCAATGTAATCATAAAAAGCTAATTTTTCGGGAATTTTAGACCAAGCTTCGGATAAACTCAGATTTTCAGCTAGTCCGGCGTTAACTCTTCGATATATTTCTTGCTGAAAGTATCCCTGATCCCACTGATAACGAGTCGGACCAAATAATTCGATTGGGGTTGTTGCTGAACCATACCACATAGTTCCAGCAACAACGAAAGCTGCAAAAAAGACAGCAGCGATACTACTGGAAAGTACAGTTTCAATGTTGCCCATACGCAATCCTTTGTATAGACGTTGAGGCGGACGGACACTAAGATGAAATAAACCCGCTAATATGCCCAATGTACCCGCTGCAATATGATGAGAAGCTATTCCTCCGGGAATAAAAGGATCAAAACCTTCCGCACCCCATGCTGGATTTACAGATTGTACTTTTCCAGTTAGTCCATAAGGATCGGACACCCATATTCCAGGACCATACAAACCTGTTACATGAAATGCGCCAAAGCCAAAGCAAGCCACCCCGGAGAGGAATAAATGAATTCCAAAAATCTTTGGCAAATCTAAAGAGGGTTTGCCTGTACGTTCATCACAGAAAATTTCTAGGTCCCAATACACCCAATGCCAGATAGCTGCCAAGAAGCACAAGCCAGAAAACACAATATGTGCACCTGCCACACCTTCATAACTCCAAATACCAGGATTCGTTATAGTTCCTCCTGAAATACTCCAACCACCCCATGAATTGGTTATTCCTAACCGAGTCATGAAAGGTATAACGAACATACCTTGTCTCCACATTGGATCAAGAGCGGGGTCAGAGGGATCAAAAACTGCTAATTCATATAGAGCCATCGAACCGGCCCAACCAGAAACTAGAGCTGTATGCATTATATGGACAGAAAGCAATCGACCGGGATCATTCAATACGACAGTATGAACACGATACCAAGGCAAACCCATGGAAATACCCCTCTAAAAAAAATAGACACTATGTCACTTTATTTTATCGCATTGGAAAGACTATGACTATATTATGTACCTAACCTTTTCAGTAGATTTTGTATGAGAAAGGATTAATATTTATTCCGTTCCATTGAAAATAACGGAACAATTCTGTTCGTAAGAACAAAGGGAAGCAAATCTATTCTATACTCGATAAGTACCAATACGCAATGGGAGGATTAGTTCCATTTTCGGGAAACGAACGTATAGATATTTTTTAGATATTTTTGTTTATCGCCGATCCGTTACCGTTAGAAAAAATTTTTCCTTATTCATTTTGCCTTACTTTCAATCTATGTATGAAAATCTATGTATAAAATAAACAGAAAAAGGATGAAGCAAAAAATCCATTCTTACGTTTCCATATTAAAGTAAAGTATAGTACTTTATTTTTTTCTTTAATTTAATGCCCATTGGTGTTCCAAAAGTACCTTTTCGGAGTCCTGGAGAGGAAGATGCAGTTTGGGTTGACGTATAGTGCGACTTGTCAGACATATTGGGTCATATGGGATTTACCCGTTTTCTCCCCCGATTGAGATATCCTCCGTTTCGCCCAAGAAATTTTGTATTGAGTGAACTATCAATCATTCGGAGCGTGAAATGAGTACAATTAAATCTATTTTTTATATTATATTTATATTGGGGATCCATATTATCAATTTAGAAGAATTTATGGTTGACTTGGACTGAGAAAACGAAAATAAAGTATCCAGGCTCCGTTCAGAAAATACCAAATTGATAAAAAATTGGTAATATATTTATGATTACCACTTATATCATAAACAATTCTTATACTTACTCCTATAGTATTACTCTTATAGTATAGCAGTGATCTCAAACTGCCAACCAATGTAGTAGCAATGTAGTAGTATAATGAATACCTCGAATAGTTGTGGGAACGCATGAGACGAATTGAAAAAAAAAAGGTTGTAATAAAAAAGTGGTACTGAGACCATTTGCCCTATATGTACAAATGGAATTCGGACAGATCTTTTCCCGGAGTAGAACATGAACCTAAAATAATTGAATGAAAGGGCCCATTCAGAAACAAGAAAATGACATCGTGATTTGAATCCCGATGAAACAATACATCAATGAAAGGTTAATTCAATAAGTTCAGTAAATTCTTTTTTATAGAGAAGGGGGCTCATCTCGTGTTTTTGGAAAAATAGAAGAAAATCCGAAAAACAAAAAACCTATTAAAGAAAAAAGAAATAGAACTGGAATCGACGCATTGATTCTTTTTTCGAAATTTTTTTTGAACCGTATGCATCCAAAGGTGCACGTACGGTTTCTAAAGGATACAATTTTGTCCTAATCAATCGACTTTATCGAGAAAGATTACTTTTTTTAGGCCAAGAGGTTGATAGCGAGATCTCGAATCAACTTGTTGGTCTCATGGTATATCTTAGTATCGAAGATGATACTAAGGATCTTTATTTGTTTATAAACTCCCCCGGCGGATGGGTAATACCAGGAATAGCCATTTATGATACTATGCAATTTGTACCACCTGATGTGCATACAATATGCATGGGATTAGCCGCTTCAATGGGGTCTTTCATTTTGGTCGGAGGAGAAATTACCAAACGTCTAGCATTCCCTCACGCTTGGCGCCAATGGGTTTTATTGAAAAAAAAGAAAGACTATGCCTTCGCCATATTGAATATGAATAATAAGTAATAATAGCATGGCACTTCGAGTTCGATATGAACAAACCATTATTGTTTTTTCATAACATGAGATTTTGTATCGAGATAGTAGTATGAAACAAAGATTATTTCCGATTTGCTCTTATGTGTCGGGATACATTTCATTTCAGCGTCACAAACCATTTTTCTTCTACACTAGAAGTATCTTTCTTATATTTATGTTATGAAGAAAGAGTACGAAAATGAAAAAAAAAAGATCAGTTTTTCCTTATTTCATTGTATCAGAAAGGAACTTTGGGATTGCTAAATCACAGACGAGATAAATATATAAAGCAACAGAACCATCATAGTATTTTTTTTTACTCCTACGAAAAGAAGGGTGGTAAATGGATGATTCAAACGATCTATATCGGATGGATTTCTTTCTTCGATTCTATCGAAGAGAAAAAAAAAATTCCATTGCGGAGCCGTATGCACAAAAGATGCCTGTACGGTTGTTCAATTCTATTTTCTTTTTTTTCTTTTTATTATTTTTCCCTTAGTTTAGCCCAATCATGCGAGATAGAAGAACCGTTCATGATATTATATCAATATCATCAAATCAGGGTTATGATTCACCAACCCGCAAGTTCTTTTTATGAAGCACAAGCAGGGGAATTTATCCTGGAAGCGGAAGAACTACTGAAACTTCGCGAAACCCTCACAAAGGTTTATGTACAAAGAACGGGCAACCCATTATGGGTTGTATCCGAAGACATGGAAAGGGATGTTTTTATGTCAGCAACAGAAGCCCAAGCTCATGGCATTGTTGATCTTGTAGCGGTCGAAAATGAAAATACTAGGGATTTCGTATAAATCCATTTCAAAACATAGTTTGAATTTTCTATGATTTAATATTGAATAGAAAAAATTCATAATCATCAATCATCAGGTTAAGATCGATCTAAACCAATCCATACTCTATATACATATATATATACGATATGCCAACCATTAAACAACTTATTAGAAACACAAGACAGCCAATAAGAAACGTCACGAAATCTCCCGCTCTTAGAGGATGTCCTCAGCGTCGAGGAACATGTACTAGGGTGTATGTGTGACTCGTTCAGATCATGAGTTCGAACAAATGAAAAATTTTTCCAGCATCAATGACCGGTACCAATGAGTAGGATAAATAGAGAAGATTTTTTATATACCTATATTGTGTATAAAATTTATGGTTTACATTGGTGCAAATCCAACAATCACCTATATTTGAGATGAGAAGCAATTCCCCATTGGTAGCAAATAGTTATCCATTAAGCGGGGGAATAAGAAGCAAAAAGATTATGCTCCTATTGTTGAAAGGACGGACTAAGAGGGTCAGCTATCTAGCAAACTTTCCTAATAAAATGCCGTTACTGTATGGATAACTCTTATTGTGCAAAGAGCTATTACTCTATAATTGATGGGTAGAGCCAAAACGTGTGAACTATACAAGTTCACAATAACATTTGATTAAACGAAAGAAAAGGCTCCGGTGTATAGAGAGGACCTCACCGTTTAAGCAGTAACCATAGAAACGATGGAACCCACTATTTTTTATTTTATTTAGTATCATTAGAATTTCTTATTTCTAGGTGAAATTAAATACTTGGGAGCAATAAAAAATAGTGGTCAGGAAGGTTATAGTAGCAAAAGCCATTGGAATTTATATTTTATATATCGGAAGAATCCGTTTTGTTATTAATTGACCGCTGGAGGGGAAAAGGATAACTAAAAGAATATAAATCAATTAGTTATTCATTAAGGTTAAATTTGATTCAATGACCAGAGTTAGACGGGGATATACAGCTCGGAGACGTCGAACAAAAATTCGTTTATTTGCATCAACTTTTAGAGGGGCTCATTCAAGACTCACTCGAACAATTACTCAACAGAAAATGAGAGCTTTGGTTTTCTCTCATAGAGATAGAGGCAGGCAAAAAAGGGATTTTCGTCGTTTGTGGATCACTCGGATAAACGCAGTAGCTCGTGAGACTGGGGTATTGTATAGTTATAGTAAATTAATAAACAATCTGTACAAGAAACAATTGCTTCTTAATCGTAAAATACCTGCGCAAATAGCTGTATCAAATAAGAATTGTCTTTACATGATTTCTAATAAGATCATCAAATAAAGAAAGGACATTATTCAGTATTAAAGTAATATACAATACAGGAATGATTGAAATAAAAATCCCCGGAGTTTTTTCTCCGGGAAGATAAAAAAAAGAAATTAAGATAAGTAAGAGGAATGAATTTATATGTTTCAATAAAAAAAAGATTTCTTCTTTCTCCATTTTTTGTTTTTTATAACACAAAAATCCACTCTAGATTGTAGTACTTTTCGAACAAAACATCAAACAATCTGAGTTCTAATTAATTAGAGTTTTGAGTCAATTAAAGAGTATGTCTAGTTATTTCTGGTTCTAGGACCACTAGTTCTGGGGATCGACTCCGCTCTCTCAAATTGTTTCTCATTATTAAGAAAAGGTAACAAAGATAAAATACGAGCTTGTTTTATAGCAATAGTAATTAATCGTTGTTGTTTCAAGGTCAATCTATTCACCCGTCTAGATAATATTTTTCCTTGCTCACTAATAAATCGACTAATTAAACTCATGTTTCTATAATCGATTCTATCCCCTGATCCAATTGGGGGCAAACGTCTACGAAAAGATCGCTTGTATTTACGAAAAGATTGCTTGGATTTTTCCATGGTTTATTCCTTATCTCTAAAATTCTATTTCTTTATTTTATTCACTTCAGATCCGACGGAACTAGGCTTTGGTTTTTGATTTAATTTATATTTCTATTTATATAATATATTATTTATATAATATATATATAATTTATATACAATACATTATTTTATACATTATTATGTTAAGTTCTTCCTCCTCCTTTGCGAGATCACACGCACATTCTGTGTAATCTATTTCTTTATTTCCCCATGAACCGTATGCTTGTGACAATAGCGACAAAATTTTCTCAATTCTAATCGACCGGATGTATTGTGTCGATTTTTTTGAGTAATATATCTAGAAATGCCCGGCGATTCTTTATTGACATCATTTCGAGTACAACAGGTACATTCCAAAATAACTATAACTCTAACTTCTTTACCCTTGGCCATGAACCTCCTTTGAATTTTGGATCGACTTAACTCTTCTGTTTTGATCCGAGCCGAAGAAGAAGATAAGAACAAAAAAAAATTAATAGAAGTTACTAACTAGAAAAAAAATGTAATTTCTAAAGATTTCAGTACAATTCCAAATTAACAATAAATTCGAATTTCGAATTCTATTTCTATAAATTCGATTTCCATATTCCATAATAGAATATTATTCTATTAATTATTTTATTCTATTATATTAATGATAATTAATAGAAAAGAAAATTTAATAGAAAAGAAAATTTATTTCATTTTATTAAGGATAATTAATCTTCAAAATTTCATATTAAAAAAAGAAAGAAAAAATAAATAAATATTAACTAAAATATTAACTAATTAAGTAACTAATTAAGTATTACTTAATTATAGAGTAATAAATAGAATAGAGTAATAAATAGAGTAATAATTTTTAATAAAAAGTGAAATAATAAGATTTAAGAATTAAGTAATACAATTTCTTTCTAACTATCAATTATTCTTATCCTAAAGAACTGAAAGGAAAGGGGCAAAATTAGACTTAATGCAGAATTGTATCTCGAATTTTATTCGTTTCTTCACATATCAATAACTAAAAAAAGGGAAATGACAAGGCATCTGGGAATAAACGATTAATTTCTATCAATAGACCTGCTAAAGACCCAAACCATAGAGTACTTAGCACCGGTGCCACGGAGAGATATGTTTTTATATCTCGCATTTCAAATCCTCCTTCCTTATTGGAATACATATATAGTCAGATGCTGTAGTTCAAGATCATTTGTATTTATTTTACACGAAATTCCTAACCAAAAAAGATATGTACAATAAAACAATAGATAAGATTTTCCTTTTCCTAAGAAAAAATTATCCCTTCTTCCTAAGTATTTCTGATAAATATTTAAGTTTTACATGTATAGAATTCTTTTATTATATGTATATGAAACTAAAAAGAAGAACTGACAAGAAGAATTTTCTTGTTATATGGATAAAGGATAAAATGACGATGTGGAAAACAAGACAGGGATTTTGTACAATGAAACTGTACAACAATTTGAAAAGGGATGTAGCGCAGCTTGGTAGCGCGTTTGTTTTGGGTACAAAATGTCACGGGTTCAAATCCTGTCATCCCTACCTATTACTTCTCCTATGGGTAGTAACGGGGGATTAATTGAGATCGATTCAAATTGGACATAGTCTTCCGTTTTTGCATACTATATGTATGCAAAATGCATTCGTTGGGGGTAGAAAAAATTCTATTCTTTACAGAATAGTCCTATCCCCTGTCATAAGAAAACGCTCTTAGTTCAGTTCGGTAGAACGCGGGTCTCCAAAACCCGATGTCGTAGGTTCAAATCCTATAGAGCGTGATTCCCTTGTCGAATCATAATAAAAAACTTAACAAAGCAAAGTGAAATTGCAACTAGAATTTGACCTCCTGCAAAGAGGAGGTCAATCAAAAAAAAGAAATAGTAGTCAATCAAAGGTCCAACTGATCACCACGTCTGTATTGTAAATATGCGGTTACAAATAATCCTGCCAAAGTAATAGGAATTAGGCCTAAGACGATTCCAAATAGAAAAACTTCAATCATTTTGGTTTGTTTGAGGAGATAAAAAGAGGGGTAAGATCTATCCCTAAATATTAATCTGAATTATTCATGAATCTCAATGACCAAGAATAAGAATTGGAAATTGATGTAGGAAAGAACTATGGAATAGGAAAGAACTATGGAATACCTGGAATCCCAGAGAAATATTCATTTTTATGAATTGGTCATTCAATTCATTTCAAATAAGTCGTATCTTGTTCAAACCAATTAATAGGGCTGGGGTTATAGTTAAAGCAGCCAGTAAAAAACCGAAATAACTAGTTATAGTAAGCATGAAAGAGCTAAATTAGATATGTTCTTTTGCTACATATATTGATAAAACACTTACCTAAGTTTCCATTTTTTCAAAAATCCGACAGAAAGAAAGAAACCAATCGGAAGAATTAGTTTAGTTCCAATTGAAAGTTCTCGATTCATCAGTTATAGATAAGACTAAAAAAAGATGGCGTAACATTAGTAGAAAAAAATAGATTCATCAACTGTGACATCGACCGACCCTATGGTTCGAAATCAACAGATTCATTGTGCAATTCATGGATTGAGTTTGAATAAAGTAATAGTAAAGTAATAAGAACTTGTCGTGTAATTTCATATAAGTATTTTATTTCATAAAAGTATTTTATTTAAGTATTTCAATTTAAGTATAAATCATTTTTAAGTAGAAATCCTTTTGGAATATAAAGAAAGAATTCGATTTGAAAATCACTTTAATTTTGATCATCTCCTTTCTTTTGAATAGAATTTCATTCATTTTTTTTTAGAAAACAAATAGGCTAGCCTAATCCTACATTACCATTTATTTATTTTATTTTAACTGATTGGACTCCGTACATACAGTAATAGATTACTTAATTGCCTACCAAATTAATTGCCTACCAAATCTCGAAGTGTCCTACACGATCTATCAAAATAAATAAAATTATTTTTCTTCTTTTTAGGTTAGGTACAACTCAACTCGACTCAAAGACGAGCAATTTCCATTATCCCTTTTAATTCTATATTTTGTCTTTCCGTATCATATCATGGAGGTCCATACTTCTAGTTTAGTTCAAACTTTTGCTTTGGATCTAATACAACAATGGTTGCATTGATTGTTCCAACCGGGTTCTATTTCCTTCATTAAATAGGATCCACTATTGTATTTTGTGTTATAATATATTTTTTGTATGACCAACTTATAATCTTTACTTTCTATTAGCAAGCCAATAATTTAGCAAGCCAATAATTGAAACCTTATAAAAATTTTGAGTAATTTTCTATTGATCTATTGAATAACAAACATACATAGAGTTATGCATGGACAAAGAACAAAAAAAGAATAAAAGAATTATGTAGTGGGTACTGACCGAGATTGCGTTGCTCTGCCAGAGGAAGGATAGCTATACTGATTCGGTATACTCGAAATACACCTTTGGTACAAAATTGACGATCTCACAAAGATGGCATATCAGTAATTTTCTATTTACTGATCCCATCTTTCAAGGAATCGATTCCTTTTTGAATGTACAAAAAATTTGTGGAGCTCAGCATGTCTGGAAGCACGGGAGAACGTTCTTTTGCTGATATTATTACCAGTATTCGATACTGGG